AAGATACACAGTTGCCCCTTGGAAGTCTCAAGGGAATGTGACTAATGGAATATGTAGGAATAGTAAGACCTATTGTTGCCTTTCATAAACAAAAAGCAGAAAATAAAATATACCATCAAGATATATAACTATCTATCACATACTCCTAATTTCCCATCTAAGCCTTACTGTCTCTACTTCTGTGAAATGTGTGTGAAATGTGAAACAATTGGAAGACACCCTATTACATTCTTGGCGGGGTTACCCCAACGAAAGCACTTTTTCCACTTTTATTCTATAAAAGTCAATCACCCATACAATATTAATTGAAAACCTGAGCACTCAGAGACTCTCATGAGTTTGTATGGGTACAAAGTATCTTCAGTTCTTTCCACAACTCCTAATTGGATTCCCCACCAGCCTACCCAATCTACTTCAAGACTCAGTCAGTAAACACTAGTAGGGTAAGGTAATTAGGAAGTATTTATAGTCCTTCCTATAACCCCTTCTTGGATCCTAGGAGCAAGGATTTACAGTCTCTTAGGAACCTTCCTTTGGATACACGGATTTACGGTCCCTGACTTTCGTAGTTCTGAATCTCACAATTGAATCTTACTATGGATTTGATTCGATTGATAAATCAAATCAATGGCCTGAACGCATCAGGAATCCGTAATTAAGTGAGTATTTCTTTATTTATATTGGTAATTCATATTGGTATGGTACAGGTTTGGGTCACACCCCGATTTTTGAAGAAATAATGGAAAGTCAACCCCCCGATTCTTAAAATTGGGTATCGACAGTCCCCGCCCCTTACCTCTGCTTCTGCCAGGCAAGAATTTTGTGAGTTCTATTAGTTTAGTAGGGTAAGAAATTCCGAGTCTTTTGTTAATCAGGCGACACCCGGATTTGAACTGGGGAGAAAGGATTTGCAGTCCCCCGCCTTACCACTCGGCCATGCCGCCAAAACGATACAAAATAGATATAGATGGAAATATTCTGGGGAATTGCTGAACCATTTCTTTTTTTTTGATTGGGTCCTGTTGTTCTCTTAGATTGATTGTATTTCAAAACACACAACACCTAAATAAAAGCTTTCCCCTTTTTTTCTATTGAAAGAGAAAAATGGATTTCCAGTCACAGAATCCAAAATTCAGAGCAAGTTGGAAGCATTAATGACTGTGAATTCATGAATGGTTCTTGGATTTTGATCTCCAATTTGGTTTCCTTAATGACATAAGGAGATCAAATTGATATACGACTAATCAGTCTCAATTCTTTTCCATAATTAATCCTTTTCAATTTCAATTATAACAACAATTATGTGTATATGTAAACCCCAGAACAGAAATTCTTACACGGATACCTAGTCAGGTATCTTATCTACATATTCCTATTAGGAAATCGTCGTGCTTGCATTTTTCATTGAATATATTGAATATAAAATAGAAATTTGGATATAGCACGACCTATGTTGCCTCAAGGGAACTTCGATAAAAGATGGGATATACGGATAGCTAGATAGTTATATCTGCATGTACTTAATAAATATGACTTCTCTTACGCACTTCAATCGTATTCTACTAATTAACAAATGGGTAGAAATATCTTTTCTCTCTGCGAATCATTTTTTGAACAACGGAATCGATGAAATAAATTAAGTGCTAAAATCAAAGTCAACTCTAGACGGTTCCTGATTATTCTGTCTTTATCTCACTCATTCTTTATCTCACTCATAGAGAACAGATTCAATTCCGAATCCATTTATGGTACCCAATCTGGTCGTAATATCATAAGGTAGAAATTGGATCTATTTTGATATTCTATACAAGACTCCATAAGTCTAAGTGGCAGAATTTTGTTTCCAGGAATGTTTTATCAATTCATTTCCATTTGTATCTGTCGCAAATTCGAATTTGAGTCACATTTTTTTTTATTCCTCCGTTCATACGTATTTAGTACATATATATATGTATATGGGGTTGGATAAAATTTCATGTTGTTCAAATGAGCAAAATATACATTCCATCGTTGCTAGATCAATCTATATGGTTCAACGAAGAGTGAGCCAATAGTTGGATTTTTTCGATAAACGGAAAACTTAAGATGTTCCGGGATGGAAATGAGGGAATGTATACAATACCAGGGTTTAGTCAGATACAAATTGACGGATTTTGTAGGTTCATTGATCAAGGCTTGATGGAAGAACTTCATAAGTTTCCAAAAATTGAAGATACAGATCAAGAAATTGAATTTCAATTATTTGTGGCAACATATCAATTGGCAGAGCCCTTGATAAAAGAAAGAGATGCTGTGTATGAATCACTCACATACTCTTCTGAATTATATGTATCCGCGGGATTAATTTGGAAAACCGGTAGAGATATGCAAGAACAAACCGTATTTATTGGAAATATTCCTCTAATGAATTCCCTGGGAACCTCTCTAGTAAGTGGAATATACAGAATTGTAATCAATCAAATATTGCAAAGCCCCGGTATTTATTACCGCTCAGAATTGG